TTCCATTCCACTCTGTTTGTATTCGTAAGAACTTTTCTTGAATTTAACTAGAGGTTAACGTAAATGAACCATAACTATGTAGCCCTATTCCTAATAGATTGACCCCAAAATAGCATATCCAAATTATAAGAAAGCCTAGAGTCGCCACAATTGCGGAATTTGCCCCCTGAAAATTTTTATTTGTTCGAGTATGCAAATAAATTGCGAATACGATCCAAGTAATAAAAGCCCAAGTTTCCTTTGGATCCCAACTCCAATATGATCCCCATGCTTCATTAGCCCATACTGCTCCTGAAAGAATACCTATGGTTAAAAATAGAAATCCTAGGCTAATCACACGATAACTCCAATAATCTAATTGTTGAATCAATTGTGCCTTGTAATAATTCTTAGCAGAAAAAAAAGAAGTTTTTTTAAAAATATTGTTTCTTTCATTCTTGTATTGGATTTCACCAAATGAAAATGACTCATTTAATTTTAATAAATTATTACTTTTATAACTATAAAAAATCTTTCTAAATGTAATGACTAGAAGTGCTACTGATAATAATGATCCACAAAGAAGAGCCGCATAGCTCAATATCATCATACTTACGTGCATTATTAACCACTCCGATTGTAGAGCAGGTACTAATATTGTGGGTTTACGTATTTCAGTTAAAAGACCCGAAGTAGCAAAGCCTTGGGTAAAAATAGTACTTGAGGCAGTTATTGTGGTTAAATAATTTTTTCTTATTTTGAAATAAGGGACTATATGAATAAGGGAGAAACTCCATGAAAGAAAGATTAATGATTCATATAAATCACTTAGTGGGAAATGGCCCGAATAAACCCAACGAGTGATTAATAATCCTGTTAGACATAAAAAAGTAACTATCATCCCCTTTTCTGACGAATCATATGGTTTTATGATTTCATTGCCCAATAAGGTTATCAAATGAATTGTAATTACAATTGAAACAATCGAAAAGGAAATATGAGTGAATATATGCTCTAAAGTTGAAAATATCATAAAAATGAAAAAAAAAGGGATGGAATCCCCTAAATTAATATTAATTAAGAAATAGAAATCGGGAATTTAATTTATTTTTATTATAGGATCTATTGGATCTCTTTTAGAAGATGGCATGCCGCCACTCGGACTCGAACCGAGATGCTCTAGCACTGCTTCCTAAGAGCAGCGTGTCTACCGATTTCACCATAGCGGCTTGCTCGAACTAATGATAGCCTATTTATATTCAATCGTCGAGATTGAACAAGTCAATTCAATCAAATAAGTTTTTTAGTAAAGATTCAAATTGATAAAAAAAAATGAGTTCAAAAGTCAATTTGAAGGTTCATTAGTTTCATTTATTAGGGTGTCCGGTTTATTTATCTTAGAGCTTTGACGTAGTTTATCCGATTCTAAAATCCAACTTTTGCAAGTAGATAATTCTCTCGATAGAATAAAAAAAACTGTTTTCATTTTTTACTTTTATGGATACTTCATTATTTCTCCTTTATCTGATTTCATAAATTTCAAACAAAAAATAAATTTTCTCAATGAATCCAAAATAACCATATTTTGGATTACTCCAAATTGACACATTATTTTTACATTGACACATTAGTTGTACATAATATCTCAACAATGAAGTTCTTTTATTGATTGGGCTGAAAATTGGAGATATATGGTATATACATTACATATAGTAATTAATTAAAATTATAAATTAATTATAAATTAAGAAGTCATAAAGTTATCCAAAATTTTTTAACATGGAATCCATTAGTTTCAACAATCAATTAATTTGAACTAAAAATATTATATCTGCCCTTCCCGAGAAAGATAAAAATTTTTCATTATTGTAAGGGTCGATGGGGAAAATAAGACTCCCCACCACAAAAATCTTAGTGAAAATATACTACAAAGAAATCAAAAATCTTGTATTTTTTTTCTTTATTCTTTTTTTTTTTTTTAGACATCTTATAAGATTGAAACCTGGTCTATTTCATATTGATTAGAATAGGGACTGCCAATTGTGAATTTTATATTAACAAATTATTGAGCCAATTTTTTGAGTCAAATCCATTCCGATTATTCCAATATTTTAGGACTTATTTGTTTGTCGTACAAAAAAACTTTTTGAATTCCCGGTAGAAAGAGATTTCCCTAATGACAAAGCTTTTAACGCCGCCCAATAGCCTTTCCTTTTCCAAATATTTTTACGAATACGCTTTTTTGATATAGAAGTACGTTTTTTTGGAACTGCCATTTTAAAATCATTGTTATAATTGGATGTGAAAGACATCTATTGTTCAAAACAAATTATTATTTCTTATTCATTATCTAATCTATTTTTTCTATAAATAATATTTTTCTATAAATAATATTCTCTTCATAAAAAAGAAATATAGATATGTGAAAAATCCGTGAAAATTGGATCCAAAATTACTCGAAATAACAAAATTTTGATTCCATACAATATTCGTAAAACCAAAAATTTTTTGTTTGGAATTC